AATTTGTGACCTACCATACTATCTGTTATATAAATAGGTAAATGCTCTTTCCCATTATGAATAGCAATTGTATGGCCGATCATTTTGGGTATAATGGTAGATGCCCGGGACCAAGTTACTATTATTTCTTTTTCTGTCCTTCGGTTGAGCTTCTCAATTTTTTCCAATAAATGATTAGCTACAAAGGGTTTTTTTTTTAGTGTTTTTAGTGAACGTGTCACAGCAAATTCCTCCTATCTTTTTTATTTTTTTTTGTAAAGACGAAGAAACATATTTGATTTTCAATACTCTCCTATTTACTACGGCGACGGAGAATCAAACTATCACTATATTTTTTCTTTTTTCTATTTCTTCTTCCAAGCGCAGGATAACCCCAAGGGGTTGTGGGTTTTTTTCTACCAATTGGGGCCCTCCCTTCACCACCCCCATGGGGATGGTCTACAGGATTCATAACTACCCCTCTTACTACAGGACGCTTACCTAGCCAACACTTAGATCCGGCTCTACCCAAACTTTTCTGGTTCACCCCAAGATTACCCACTTGCCCGACTGTTGCTGAGCAGTTTTTGGATATCAAACGGACCTCCCCAGATGGTAATTTTAATGTGGCCGATTTACCCTCTTTTGCAATCAGTTTCGCTACAGCACCCGCAGCTCTCGCTAATTGTCCGCCCTTTCCAAGTGTGATTTCTATGTTATGTATGGCCGTGCCTAAGGGCATATCGGTTGAAGTAGATTCTTCTTTTTGATCAATCAAAACCCCTTCCCAAACTGTACAAGCTTCTTCCAAAGCATACGGCTTTCCGGATGTATATGATGATATCTAGACAGATGGATCTTATATGAATCGTATGATGAAGTACCACATGAGTTGATATATTGGAATCCAAATCTGCCGAATCACTCATGTTATGATCTTCTACATCCTAGGTCTCCCCGTTCCTTCATCTGGCTTATGTTCTTCATGTAGCATTCAGACCGAATGACTCTATGAAATTACGTCGATACTTCCACATATTACGGGTAACGTAGGAGACATCTCTATTTTTCCCCCGGGGTAGAATTACCACTGCTTAGCTTTCAATTCGCCTCTGACCATCAAATGAAATGTGAATAACTCGTCCTCCTCTCTTTGAAACAAGGGGCGCTTCCGGTTCTGTCGGTGCTTCAAACAATTTTGTCTTCTCCATATTACCATATCTCTAGAGTCAATAATTTTCTATGAGGAACTACTGAACTCAATCACTTGCTGCCGATACTCTTCAGTTTTCTGTTGAGGTCTATCCCGTAGAGGTACTCAAATTGGATCAGTGATCGATTTCTAGGTTTCGTCGTAAACCTAATTGGTTACTTCCAATTACGTAAATCAATAGTTCAAACCGCACTCAAAGGTAGGGCATTTCCCATTGAGATAGGAACTTCTGTACCAGAAACAATGGTATCTCCAATTATAGCCCCTCTGGGATGTAAAATATATCTCTTCTCACCATCCCTATAGTGTATGAGACAAATGTTTGCATTTCGATTAGGGTCGTATTCTATGGTTACGATTCTACCAGATATGTCTTTTTCATTCCGTCGAAAATCAATTTTACGGTATAGACGCTTATGACCTCCCCCTCTATGCCTTGCGGTAATGATTCCTCTGGCATTACGACCTTTACCACAACGACGCTGTCCATAGATCAAATTATTTCGTGGATTGGATTTCACTTGACTGCCGACGGTTCTGCTCGAGGTAGAAGTTTTGTATAAATGTATCGCCGTGTTATTAAGTATTTTGATTTAAGTTCTTTTCTTTCTAAGAGGTGGAATAGAATAACCCGGTTGAAGCGTAATAATCATGCGTCTATAATGCATTGTATGTCCCATAATGGGTCCCTTTCTTCTACCCTTTCCCGGGAGTCGATGACTATTCATAGCTATTACCTTGACACCAAAAAAGAGTTCGACCCAATGCTTTATTTCTGTCCTAGTTGATCCTGATTCGACATTAGAAGTATATTGATTGTTCCCCAATAACCGAATACTTTTGTCTGTAAATACTGCATATTTGATTCCATCCATAAATCTATTTTCTTCCCTATGAGTTCCGGTATCGATAAGAATTCTACTTCTTACTGTTCATATGTTATGATATGAATATACCATAGTAATTATATTAATTCGTTATGTATGGATGATGAGATTCCATTGATACGGAGCCAATTCCAATAGACGTATAGACGTATTGAACGTTCGCGTTGTACTGCATCCAGCAGGAATTGAACCTACGAATTTGCCAATTATGAGTTGGGCGCTTTAACCATTCAGCCATGGATGCGTAATGGGGATTAGCATATATTTCAAGTATCTAGCCTAACTCTATAGAAAAATCGTTATATATTCTATATAATAATAAATATAATAATAATTTCCAAGTCAATTCTACATGATAATAATAAAAATTTCCAATTTCCAAGTCAAGTATCTAGCCTAACTCTATAGAAAAATCGTTATATATTCTATATAATAATAAATATAATAATAATTTCCAAGTCAATTCTACATGATAATAATAAAAATTTCCAATATGTAATTAAATACATATATAAATATAAAGTCAAATTTTAAAGAAATCCTAAGGAGGAATCAATATGAGGCAAGACAGGGCAAAACGACGTCTATATAAATCCTGGATTTTTGAGTTTAGGGAGGTATTGAGAGAGATCAAGAATTCTCACTATTTCTTAGATTCGTGGACCAAATTGGATTCAGTGGGATCTTTCATTCACGTTTTTTTCGACCAAGAACGTTTTATGAAACTCTTTGACCCACGAATAGTAAGTATCCTCTTTTCACGCGATTCGCAGGGTTCAACAAGCAATCGATCTTTCACGATCAAAGGTGTAGTACTGCTTGTAGTAGTGGTCCTTCTACATCGTCTTAACAATCGAAATCTGGTCGAAAGAAAAAATATCTATTTGAGGGGGCTTCTTCCTATACCCGTAAACTCCATTGGACCCAGAAATGATTCATTGGAAGACTCTTTTGAGTCTTCCAATATCCATAGGTTGATTGTTTCGCTCCTGTATCTTCCAAAAGGGAAAGAGATCCCTGAGAGTTCTTTCATGGATCCGAAAGAGAGTACTTGGATCAATCAAAGAAAGGTTCAACAACTTCCCAAAGAAATCGAAGAATTTCTTGGGAATCCAACAAGATCCTCTCGTTCTTTTTTCTCTGACAGATGGTCAGAACTTTATCTGGGTTCGACTCCTACTGAGAGGTCCACTAGAGATCAGAAATTGTTGAAGAAACAACAAGATGTTTCTTTTGTCCGTTTCAGGCGATCGGAAAATAAAGAAATGGTTGATATATTCAAGATAATTACGTATTTACAAAAAACCGTCTCAATTCATCCTATTTCATCAGATCAGGGATGCGATATGGTTCCGAAGGATGAACCGGATATGGACAGTTCCAAGAAGATTTCATTCTTGAACCAAAATCCATTTTTTGATTTATTTCATCTATTCCATGACCGGAACAGGGGAGGATACACGTTTCACCACGCAGAAGAGAGATTTCAAGAAATGGCGGATCTATTAACTCTATCAATAACCGAGCCGGATCTGGTGTATCATAAGGGATTTGCCTTTTCTATTGATTCCTGCGGATTGGATCAAAAAAAATTCTTGAATGAGGTATTCAACTCCAGGGATGAATCGAAAAAGAAATCTTTATTGGTTCTACCTCCTATTTTTTTTGAAGAGAATGAATCTTTTTATCGACAGATAAGAAAAAATTGGGTCCGGTGCGGGAATGCTTTGGAAGATCCAAAACCAAAAAGAGTGGTATTTGCTATCAACAACATAATGAAGGCAGTCAATCAATATAGATTGATCCAAAATCTGATTCAAATCCAATATAGCATCCATGGGTACATAAGAAATGGTTCGAATCGATTTTTTTTTATGAATAGATCCGATCGCAACTTCGAATATGGAATTCAAAGGGATCAAATAGGAAATGATACTCTGAATCATAGAACTATAATGAAATATACGATCAACCAACATTTATCAAATTTGAAAAAGAGTGAGAAGAAATGGTTCGATCCTCTTCTTTCTCGAACCGAGAGATCCATGAATCGGGATCCTGATGCATATAGATACAAATGGTCCAATGGGAGCAAGAATTTCCAGGAACATTTGGAACATTTCGTTTCTGAGCAGAAGAGCCGTTTTCAAGTTTTTCAAGTAGTGTTCGATCGATTACGTATTAATATTATTAATATATTAATTAATATTAATCAATATATTAATAATATTAATATTAATCAATATTCGATTGATTGGTCCAGGGTTTTCGACAAACAAGATCCTTCTAAGCCACTTCGTTTATTTTGGTCCACCTTTTTGCGTCTCTTTTTGCCCAAGTTCCTTCTCTTTTTGCCCAAGTTCCTTCTCTTTTTGTCTAAGTCACTTTCTTTTTTCTTTGTGAGTTTCGGGAATACCCCCATTCGTGGGTCCGAGATCCACATCTCTCAATTCAAAGGTCCGAATGATCAACTCTGCGATCAGTTGTTAGAATCAATAGGTGTTCAAATCGTTCATTTGAATAAATTGAAACCCTTCTTATTGGATGATCATAATACTTCCCAAAAATCGAAATTGTTGATCGATGGAGGAACAATATCACCATTTTTGTTCAATAAGATACCAAAGTGGACGATTGACTCATTCCATACTCCTACTAGAAAAAATCGCAGGAAATCCTTTGATAACACTGATTCCTATTTCTCAATGCTATCCCACGATCGAGACAATTGGATGAATCCCGTGAAACCATTTCATAGAAGTTCATTGATATCTTCTTTTTTAAAAGCAAATCGACTTCGATTCTTGAATAATCCACATCACTTCTGGTTCTATTGTAACAAAAGATTCCCTTTTTATGTAGAAAAGGCCCGTATCAATAATTATGATCTTACGTATGGACAATTCCTTAATATCTTGTTCACTGGCAACAAAAAATTTTCTTTGTGCGTCGGTAAAAAAAAACATGTTTTTTCGGAGAGAGATGCTATTTCAACGATCGAGTCACGGGTATCTAACATATTCATACCTAACGATTTTCCAATTCTATCCGCTCGATTCGTTCGTAGAGCTCTTTACGCAATCGCAGACATTTCTGGAACACCTCTAACAGAGGGACAAATAGTCAATTTAGAAAGAACTTATTGTCAACCTCTTTCAGATATGAATCCGTCTGATTCAGAAGGGAAGAACTTGCATCAGTATCTCAATCTCAATTTCAATTCAAACATGGGTTTGATTCACATTCCATGTTCTGATAAATATTTACGAGCCAAAAAGAGGAAAAAACAGAGTCTTTGTCTAAAGAAATGCGTTGAGAAACGGCAGATGGATAGAATCTTTCTACGAGCAAATCTCTCAAAAAAATGGAAGCTGTTCCAAACATATCTGCCATGGTTCTTTACTTCGACAGGGTACAAATATCTAACTTCGATAGGGTACCAATATCTACATCTAAATTTCATCCTTTTAGATACTTTTTTAGACCTATTGCCGATACCGATACGAAGTAGCAGTCAAAAAGTTGTATCCATTTTTCACGATATTATGGATATATCACGGCGAATTCCTCGGAAAATATGGTGGGCGATTCTTCCACAACGGAATCGGATAAGTCAGATTTCGAGGAAGTGTTTACATAGTCTTCTTCTGTCCGAAGAAATGATTCATCGAAATAATGAGTCACCCCTTTCATTCTGGGTACATCTGGGATCACCAAATGCTCGGGAGTTCTTCTATTCAATCCTTTTCCTTCTTCTTGTTGCTGGATATCTCGTTCGTACACATCTTCTCTTTGTTTCCCGAGCCTCTAGTGAGTTACAGACAGAGTTCGAAAAGATCAAATCTTTGATGATTCCATCATACATGATTGAGTTACGAAAACTTCTGGATGGGTATCCTCCATCTGAACTGAATTCTTTCTGGTTAAAGAATCTCTTTCTAGTTGCTCTGAAACAATTAGGATATTTTCTAGAAGAAATACGGGGTTCTGCTTTTGGCAGCAACATGCTATTGGGTGGTGGTCCCGCTTATGGGGTCAAATCAATACGTTCTAAGAAGAAATATTTGAATATCAATCTCATCGATATCATCGATTTCCTAAGTCTTATACCAAATCCCATCAATCGAATAACTTTTTCGAGAAATACGAGACATCTAAGTCGTACAAGTAAAGAGATCTATTCATTGATAAGAAAAAGAAAAAACGTGAACGGTGCTTGGATTGATGATAAAATCGAATCCTGGTTCGCGAACAGTGATTCGATTGATGATGAAGAAAGAGAATTCTTGGTTCAGTTCTCCACCTTAACGAAGGAAGAAAGGATTGATAAAATTCTATTGAGTCTGACTCATAGTGATCATTTCTCAAAGAATGACTCTGGTTATCAAATGATTGAACAACCGGGATCCGTTTACTTACGATACTTAGTTGACATTCATAAAAAGCGTCTAATGAATTATGAGTTCAATAGATCCTGTTTAGCAGAAAGGCGGATATTCCTTGCTCATTATCAGACAATCACTTATTCACATTCACAAACCTCGTGTGGGGCTAATAGTTTTAATTTCCCATCTCATGGAAAACCCTTTTCGCTCCGATTAGCCCTATCCCCCTCTAGGGGTATTTTAGTGATAGGTTCTATAGGAACTGGACGATCCTATTTGGTCAAATACCTAGCGACAAACTCCTACGTTCCTTTCATTACGGTATTTACGAACAAGTTCCTGGATGACAAGCCTCAAGGTTATTTTTATGAAGAGAGCGATTTTGAAGATGATGATGACGATTTTTATGATAGTAACGACGATGACCTTGACCTTGATATTGATATTGATATTGAAAAGGAGCTGCTAACTTTGACGAGTGAGATAACTATAGATAGGGAAATGACGCCGAAAATAGACCTATTTGATATCACCCTTCAACTCGAATTAGCAAAATCAATGTCTCCTTGCATAATATGGATTCCAAACATTCATGATCTGTCTGTGAATGAGTCAAATTACTTATCCCTCGGTCTATTAGTGAACCATCTCTCCGGGGATTGTGAGGATTGTGAAAGCTCCTCCACTAGAAATATTCTAGTTATTGCTTCGACTCATATTCCCAAAAAAGTGGATCCCGCTCTAATAGCTCCGAATAAATTAAATACATGCATTAAGGTACGAAGGCTTCTTATTCCACAACAACGAAAGCACTTTTTCACTCTTTCATATACTAAGGGATTTCACTTGGAAAAGAAAATGTTCCATACTAATGGATTCGGGTCCATAACCATGGTTTCCAGTGCACGAGATCTTGTAGCACTTACCAACGAGGCCCTATCAATTAGTATTACACAGAAGAAATCCATTATAGACAGTAATACAATTCGATCCGCTCTTCATAGACAAACTTGGGATTTGCGATCCAAGGTAAGAT